TTATTATAGGATCTATTGGATCTCGTTTAGAAGATGGCATGCCGCCACTCGGACTCGAACCGAGATGCTCTAGCACTGCTTCCTAAGAGCAGCGTGTCTACCGATTTCACCATAGCGGCTTGCTCGAATTCATAATAGCCTATTTATATTCAATAGTCGAGATTGAACAAGTCAATTCAATCAAATATGTTTTTTTAGTAAAAATAAAAATTAAATTGATAAAAAAAATGAGTTCAAAAGTCAATTTGAAGATTCATTAGTTTCATTTATTTTCCTTTAAGTGTCCATTTATCTTAGGGCTTTTTACGTAGTTTATGCGATTCTAAAATCGAACTCTTGCAGCTATAGAAATCTCTCGCTAGAATAAAAAAACTTTTTTCATTTTTTACGCTTATTGTCATGTCATTATTTCTGGTTTATCTGATTTCATAATCATAAATTTGAAACAAAAAAGAAATTTTCTCAATGAATCTAAAACTTTTTTGTATTTGGAGTACTGCAAATTGACACTTGTACATAATATAATAATATCTCAACAATCAAGTTCTTTTATTGATTCTTTTATTGATGATCTGAAAATTGGAGATATATGGTAAATCCATTACATATGGTAACTGCAATAAATTAAGAAGTTAGTTTTTAACACGGAATCGATTAGTTTCAACAATCTGCCCTTCCCGAAAAAGATAAAAAATTTTATTTATTGGAATTGTAAAGGTCGATGGGGAAAAAAAGACTCCCCACCACCAAAATATGAGTGAAAACATACAAAGATTTTATATTAACAAATTACTGATCCAATTTTTTGAATCAAATGCATTTCGATTATTCCAATATTTTAGGACTTATTTGTTTGTCGTACAAAAAAACTTTTTGAATTCCCGGTAGAAAGAGATTTCCCTAATGACAAAGCTTTTAACGACGCCCAATATCCTTTCATTTTCCAAATATTTTTACGAATACGCTTTTTTGATATCGAAGTACGTTTTTTTGGAACTGCCATTTAAAAGTTACTCATTGTTATAGTTGGATGTGAAAGACATCTATTGTTCTATTATTATTCTTATTCATTATCTATTTTTTCTCTAAATAATATAATATTCTCTTCATAAAAAAGAAATATAGATATGTCAAAGATCCATGAAAACTGGATCAAAAATGACTCGAAATAACAAAATATTCCGTAAAACCAAAAATTTTTGGTTTGGAACTATTAGTTCGCGTTGTTTATCTCTCAAAGTTATATCTTTAGAATCTGCATGTCATAGAAATCAAATCAAACTTAATAAAATAAAAAAATAATCTAAAAGACCTTTATTTTCGGCATTCTATAATTAATTTACATCTAATAAAATACCAGGATTGTACTTTTGACTAATAAATAGAAAGTCAAACTAGAAAAAAAATACAACTAAATTCAATTTTAAAATTCGAATGAGACTAGTAATAAATCTGTTAAAAGATACGTGGTTTGATAAAAAAGGATCTCAGTCATTTTGGATCCTTTCTCGCTAAAAAGTTCATTTTAGTTCCATATTTTTCTAAACTTTACTAATAAATTGTTTTGATTGAAATGGAAAACAATCAATCCCATAATGAATTAGTTAATTAATTGAAAATTAGTTTTAGTTAATGAATTGAAATAAACTAACTAAAATCAAGAGTTTTTCATTAGACCGATGACCTTAATTAATCTTATAATTCGTATCAGCATCAAGTACTCTTTTTAGGCTAAATTTTTATCCTTGCTCTATGAATATAAATTTTGATTACGATAAATTATTATATTTTTATTTTCCTATTATAAGTGTTCGTTTTTTTATATGTCACTTGGTCATATCATTTGACCAATTGTAACTTCTTTTTTGAATATTTGAACGGTTTTGAAAAGACTCAGAATAATTAATATTAATAAATACTAATATAAACTTCTTAAATCAGTTAGTGCATATCTTGATTTTTTATTGACTTTTTCGAAAGGTAAGATCCGGTGAATCGGAAACAATTAATTAAGAATAAAAAACTTTTTTTATGGAACAGACATATCAATATGCGTGGATAATACCTTTTCTTCCACTTCCAGTTCCTATGTTAATAGGGTTGGGACTTCTTCTTTTTCCGACGGCAACAAAAAGTCTTCGCCGTATGTGGGCTTTTCAGAGCGTTTTGTTGTTAAGTATAGTCATGATTTTTTCCATGAATCTTTCTATTCAGCAAATAAATAGTAGTTCTGTCTATCAATATGTATGGTCTTGGATTATTAATAATGATTTTTCGTTAGAATTCGGATACTTGATCGATCCACTTACTTCTATTATGTCAATACTAATCACTACTGTTGGAATTTTGGTTCTTATTTATAGTGATAATTATATGTCTCATGATCACGGGTATTTGAGATTTTTTGCTTATATGAGTTTTTTCAGTACTTCTATGTTGGGATTAGTTACTAGTTCAAATTTGATACAAATTTATATTTTTTGGGAATTAGTTGGAATGT